TCATAATTATCCATGACTGTTTTTGTCTCTAGCATGACCACTTGATGAAATGTGGAGGAAAGTAGGGGAAATGGCCGATACTACTGGAAGGATTCCTCTTTGGCTGATAGGTACTGTAACTGGTATTCTTGTGATCGGTTTAATAGGTGTTTTCTTTTACGGTTCATATTCTGGGTTGGGTTCATCTCTCTAGTAATCGGATGAGCTGGGTTGTAGACATGAAAAAGTAAGAACTTAGCGGGTCCTTACCCTCCTTTGTCTGATTAGAGCGGAAAGGGCCCGCGGAGTTCTTACTCTTATAATGAGACTTTGATCTATTCCATAACCTACAAATTGGTTAGTTATCCAGTCAGCATAATCAAAATATTATATTTGTTTTGTAGAAATGACAAAAAGGATCCTTTGCTCTGATGTTTCAAACCACTCTATTCTTTTGTTTCTTAATGATGTTTGTGAACAATTGAATCTAGCGGTTGATTCATAGTCCCTGCCCTTCCCCCAAAATATTAACTGGAAGCAAGAAGAAAGAACGAATCAATCGATTTTATCTATAATCCAATATAATAATTATATTGATTTCTAGGGATGAGACATCCTGAAAATCATTTCTAGACTAAACTAATAGAACCTTAATCAAAACTACTCTAAAAATAAAATAAAAACTCTGATCATATATCTGATCATATAATAAATAAAGATTTGGATATTCGTAAAAATAAAATCCGCCTTTCAACCGGAACAGTCTTTTTTGTTTGAATAATTTCTCTAAGTTAGAAGTTTAACTTATATTGAATAAGTGAAGATATTGAATAAGTGAATAAATTCTATTTGCTCAATAACTTATTCACCCATAATCCTTTTTTTCCTTTGTTTGTCCACTACTTCTTATGAATCTAAACAAAGGAGTTCCAATAGACCCGGAAAAGAAGGAAAGGAATAGTAATCTTTGATGAACAGGAAAAAAATAATTATTATTTTGATACAAGACGACACAAGAAAACGGGTGAAAATTCCTTTTTCTTGTGTCGTCTTGCGTCGAATAGAAGATTAGGAAGACTAGTAATCCTTCCTAAAAGTATTTGTTCCTTTCATTTTTACCATCCTTGTCTTGTATTCTCTTCTTTTGTATTTGTTTGTATGCCTATTGTTTATTACTAAAATGGAATACAAGTAATGAATTCTAGGCGTCCTGCAAAACAAAAAGAGTATAAACAAAGCAAGCAAAAGGATTTACATAATTTTTTGATCATACATAATTGTATCGATGGACAAAAAATAGGCATTTTTTACCAAATGTTAAGGAATCTCTGGACCTAAAAATTCATTTCGTACAATTGAACTTTTTCAAACTGTTTCTTTTTAAGAACCAAAAAAACTTGTGCCAAAATAACAGATGCGAAGAAGAACAAAAGGCCTTGGACGCGTAATGGATCTTGAAGCACTATTTCTGCATCTCCCTGACCAAACCCTCCTACATTGGGATTGCTTGTTAATGGTTGATCAAGCTTAATGGATTCACCCTCTGAAACAAGAAGTTCTGGTCCTGGAGGTATAATATCAACCACTTGACGTCCATCCGATGCATCAACTATGGTTATTTCATATCCTCCCTTTTCTTTACGTACTATTTTGCTTACTATACCTGCTGATGTAGCATTATAGACTGTATTGTTACTCTTGCTACCATCAGGATAAATCTGACCCCTTCCTCTGTTCCCACCCACATATATGGGATATTTTAAGAAGTGAACGTCTTTCTTTGTAGCAGGGTCGGGGGAAAGAATGGGAAAGACGATTTCACTATATTTCTGACCCGGAACAGGACCTATCACAAGAATATTTTTTTTATTGGGACGATAACTCTGAAAAGACAGATTTCCTATCTTTTCTTTCAACTCAGGAGAAATACGATCGGGGGGGGCTAATTCGAATCCCTCGGGTAAAATAAGAACAGCACCCACATTCAAACCCCCTTTTTTACCATTAGCAAGAACTTGTTTCAGTTGCATATCATAAGGAATTTGAACAACTGCTTCAAATACAGTATCAGGAAGCACAGCTTGTGGAACTTCAATATCCACGGGCTTATTAGCTAAATGGCAATTAGCACATACAATTCGTCCAGTTGCTTCTCGTGGGTTTTCATAACCCTGCTGCGCAAAAATGGGATATGCATTTGAAATGGATGCTCGAGTTATTACATATATCATGATCGATACAGAAATGGATCGAGTCATCTGTTCCTTTACCCAAGAAAAATTATTTCTATTTTGCATGTCCAATCATGGATCTCGGAATTTCTACAATAAATTAGATAGGGAACTAGTAAAGTTCCCTATGCACGAGTCTGTCATTGTACTGGAATAGTTGTACTGTAATATAGGACGAATACCTTGAACTGGTAGAAATAAAATATAAAGAATTAAGTAAGATTCAAAATGGTTTCTTTATAAAGGAAGAAAGATTCTGATTTATTTGATTGATATCAGGAGATCAAATGAGTTCTTCATTCATTCATTGAATGATAAATGACTACAAGCGAAGGAGATACACGATTTAAATAATGGAAAATCCAATATTTCACAATTGTATCTAGAATAACTGGAAAGGTGGAAACAAGACCAGATATAATTTGATCGTTATGAGCCAATCCAAAATCATTGTAGAACGAACCAATTATTAGTTCCCAACCATGAGTCGAGTGAAATCCAATCCATAAATCAGTAACTAAAAGAATCGAAAAAGCTTTTATTGTGTCACTTAAGTTATAGAGGAATTCCTGAACCCAAGAATTAAGAATGACAAGTTCCTCATTACCCAAAATAAAATAACCACTTAGAATAGCGAAAGAGATTATATTTGTCGAGAAATGCAAAATGATATGGAGATGATATTCATTGTGTGTTTTGACCAATTGTATCGTTTCCTTGTGTATTCCTATACGAAGTTTTTGTATATGTGTCTCCGGGTACTCCTTTATCATTTCGTCCAACAGAAAGAGTTCTTCTAATTCTATGAATCTTTCTAGAACGTTTTTCTCTTGAATGATATTCAAGAGAGTTTTGGATTGCCCGGTATTCCACCAATTTGTAACCCAAAGTTCCAGACATTTATTAAATGAGAGAGAAACCCACCAGGGCAAAAATACTATAGATACAAGATATGGGAAAGAAGGCAATGCTTTCTTTTTTTTCATTTTTTATCTGTGAATTGAATCGTTAATGAACCTGCTTCATTCGTTGACTCTATATGATATTTCTCTGAAGCACGAGTTCTATAACAAGGTATTGAACCTATGGGTCTATTCATTCCAATTTTTGTGTCAAAATTGAGTTTAGTTCTTGGATCTAGAAGGAATATAGAAATGGAATAAGGGTTCGCCCTTTTCGGATAAAAATGCAAAATCAATATTATTCCTAGATATCTCAATTGGGCAAATTAGAATGGGCAAATTCGAAGCAATTTCATCTTCATTTGTTCCTTTCTATGAATACTCGAAAACCCACTTAAAATAACGAATCGGATTTAGAAACGAAAACCCCCCTCAGTTAATTATTTAGAAATGTTTCACCGCCTAGCCACAACCAAGGAAAAAGAAAAAGGGTATCATCAAAATTTTGGGCCTAAAAAGATGAGATGAATTCCGTATTACGAAATAAATGTTCGGATATATTTGATGAATCCCTACTTATTATATTAGCCTTAGATTAGCCTTTTTTCTAGTAGAAATTTTCTAGTAGAAAAGAATTGAGTTGGGATCCATACGCATACGAAATACTTTTGGTATACAAATGGTATACAAAAATTTCTTCTTTTCTTAATTTTCTTCTTTATTATAGTATAGTTTATTATAGTTATTCCATATACGCCCTCCTGCTTTTTTGGTTTATTCTATGGGAGTCGCCACGACAAAGGAAGGAGGAAATAGAATAATCTAACATGTTTTGTTCAAATGAACATTCCAAAAAGACTTCAATTATATTAAAAAGGGAATTAGCAAGTTCCTTCCCCCATGCCAAGAAAACATTTATTCTTTATTGTGTTCAATTCATTTCAAAATACTTCAATTGGTACGCCCAAGAAATAGGCCAATTCGGCAGCTTTTTGTTCAATTTCTCGTGGAGTAAAATTCTCATCAGTACGAGTCAAGGGAATGGCCCCTTGACCTCTGATTTCCATATAAAGGACACGACGAGGATAAAGACCCTCTTTAACCTCAATTCTGATTGATTGGATATCTCTCATAAGGAAGCGAAGGAAGATGCGACGATTTATTCCAGGAAATCCCCAACGAAAAATGCACACAATTCCTTCTTTTCTATCGAATCGGTCATAACCACTACCTACATTCCACAAAATTGTGCACCACAAATAGGAGCTAACGAACAGACCTGCGATCCCGTAAAAAGACATCACGATTCCTTGTGGAAAAAAAATAATTTGCTGAGATGGAAATATGGATATCAGATTCCTACCAAGATAACTGGAAGTTCCAACCGCTAAGAATCCTAGTGAACCTAAAAAAAGGATACAGGCCCAGCAAAAATTACTTGTTTTTCGAGACCCCCTTATAAGTTCTATCCATATATGTTCTGATCGCCAATTCATACTATACTAGATCCAGTTGCATTCGATTGGAATTGAGAGAATAACCCAAATTTGACTTTACCTTTCTTGATCCCGAAGTAACTTTCATCAACTAGCACTATTCTGATGTGGAGTAATTGGTTAGATACATTGACTTTCTATTAAAAATATTTACTGATCCGTTTTTAACCAGCTATATATATATATACATGCATTTATGCAGATAGCATGTATCCGCATACATAACAGTTCTTTCATTTGTGTGTGGAAAGAGCCACATATCGTACCATATTGCACTAAAAAAATATCTGTATTATGATACAGTGTTGAAATAAATTGATAGGATTTGGTCCCATTGGATCTAGACAATCTTATTTTTTTGGACATGAAGAGATAAAGAAGCCATTGCAATTGCCGGAAATACTAGGCCCACTAAAGGCACAAAAATAGAGGGTAAGTTGAGATCTGTCATAGAATGGGTGCCTCGATTTAATATTTGTATCTATATATTTGTATCTATTAGAAAGATATCTTATGATATGATAAGTATATCTATTATAAGTAATATTAGGTAATATTGACTATTGTATTTTATATAATATTATACTACTAAGTATATATAAATATATAATTTATAAATAATATATTTATATTAAAATAGAAATTTTAATAAAAAAAAGGATAGATAATAAGTGCAAAAATGTAGAACTAAATTAAGTGTACCTATTCATCTTTCTACACGAATATAAATAGGGTAATCTTCTTTTACAAATTTTATTATTCTTCTTCTCCCATCCTTATGTTCTTTCTATCTTTCTTTCTAATCTAATAAGGAGTTTTCTTATGAAAATTAAGTTCATTATGAATTCGCGACTCTAAATAATAGGATCCAACAAACAGGGATTCATAGTAAAAATGCGATAGATGTAGAAATTTTTTTATTTCATTTCCATATTTGATATTTCTTTTTATTTTGATATTTTTTTTTCATTATTGTCTATCTTAATTAATGCGTAAGATAGCCAGATAAAATTCTTTTTATTTCCCCAAATTAGAATTCCTCGGAAAGAGAAATTCACTTTTTTATTTTATCCTATGGATCCTTAGGATTAGTGGATCATTTTCTATCTCGTAGTTTCAGGCCTTAGATTAAGCTAAGGGAAGGGCTCCCTCTATCCAATCTACTCATCCTGTATATTGTCTTTTTCGTTCCATGTTGCAATATAAACTTATTATTTGATTATACGATACAAGGTTATACGAGAACGAATTCCTTATTTATAAACTATTTTCGATGAGAATTTGTATTTTAATTGAAAAAAAAAAATCTTTATATATAGATAGATATTGAAGTGCTATCTCAGATTCAAAAAAAAAAAAGAGAATCATTTCTTTCAATACTCACTTATTATTAGTTAACAATCCTAATCCTCATATGCTTAATTCTGATAGGAAATAAAATAGTAAAATAATTATTCATCGAATGACTATTCATCTATTGTATTTTCATCAAATAGGGGGCAATTCTATGGAAAAATGGTGGTTCAATTCGATGTTGTCTAACGAGAAGTTAAAGTTAGAACATAGGTATGGTTTAAGTAAATCAATGGAAAGTCTTAATGCTATTGGCCATACCAGTGGAAGTGATGAACCCCTTATAAATGATACGGAGAAAAATTGGAGTGATAGTGTTAGTTATAGTTTCAGTAATGTTGATTATTTATTTGGTATCAGGGATATTTGGAGTTTGATCTCTGATGACACTTTTTTAGTTAGGGATAGTAATGGTGACAGTTATTCCGTATATTTTGATATTGAAAATCATAGTTTTGAGATTGACAATGATAGTTCTTTTCTGAGTGAATTAGAAGGTTTTTTTTCTAGTTTTTTGAATAGGGGGTCTAAGAGAAACAATCACTACTATTATCATTACATGTATGATACTCAATCTAGTTGGACTAATCACATTAATAGTTGCATTAATAGTTATCTTCGTTTTGAAGTCAGTATTAATAGTTCCATTTCAGGTGGTACTGACAATTACAGTGACAGTTACATTTATAGTTTCATTTGTACTGAAAATGTAAGTGGTAGTGAAAGTGGAAGTTTTAGTATAAGAACTCGTAATAATGGCAGTGATTTCAATATAAGAGGAAGATCTAATGATTTCGATATAAATAAAAAATACAGACATTTATGGGTTCGATGCGAAAATTGTTATGGATTAAATTATAAAAAACTTCTTAGTTCAAAAATGAATATTTGTGAACAGTGTGGATATCATTTGAAAATGAGTAGTTCAGATAGAATCGAACTTTCGATTGATTCGGGCACTTGGGATCCTATGGATGAAGATATGGTTTCTATGAACCCCATTCAATTTCATTCAGAAGAGGAACCTTATAAAGATCGTATTGATTCTTATCAAAGAAAGACAGGTTTAACTGAAGCTGTTCAAACAGGCATAGGTCAACTAAACGGTATTCCCACAGCAATTGGGGTTATGGATTTTCAGTTCATGGGAGGTAGTATGGGATCTGTAGTAGGTGAGAAAATCACTCGTTTGATTGAGTATGCTACTAATCGATCTCTACCTGTCATTATTGTGTGTGCTTCTGGAGGAGCACGCATGCAAGAAGGAAGTTTGAGCTTGATGCAAATGGCTAAAATATCTTCTGCTTCATATGATTACCAATCCACTAAAAAGTTATTCTATGTACCAGTCCTTACATCTCCTACAACCGGTGGAGTAACAGCCAGTTTTGGTATGTTGGGAGATATCATTATTGCTGAACCTAATGCGTACATTGCATTTGCGGGTAAAAGAGTAATTGAACAAACATTGAATAAGAGAGTACCCGATGGTTCACAAGCGGCTGAGTATTTATTCCATAAAGGCTTATTCGACCCAAT